AAACCTAAAAAGACAAAAATTAAACTTTATTAAAATAAAAAATGACGTTAGTTTTAAAAGCAAAAAGCTTGTATTCTGGGGTATTTATTTTAAATAAAAAATAGTAATTTAAAATAAAAAAAGTAAATGTCATTTGACAACTAGGAATAGGCATGCACTTAATTAAATGGACTCTAAAAAAAAATTTAAAGTTAAACCTAAAAAGACAAAAATTAAACTTTATTAAAATAAAAATTGACGTTAGTTTTAAAAGCAAAAAGCTTGTATTCTGGGGTATTTATTTTAAATAAAAAATAGTAATTTAAAATAAAAAAGTAAATGTCATTTGACAAATAAAAGTAAAGACAGACTTAACTAATGCCATCTAAATAAAATTTTAAGGTAATAATTAAATAAAAAAATATAAAAACTAACAAAAGCAAAGTTAAAAATCAAAAAATTTAAATAATCAAATAAAAGATTTTAATTAAATAAGTAGTAGTAAATAAAAGAGCAGTTATTTTCTAAAAATTAAAAGTTTGATCCTTGCTTGATTCTTATTTATAATTTAGAACTACATGTAAATATTTGTGTGACAAATTTTAGTTTTTTTTTAGAAAAAAAAATTAAGTTAATATTTATTTTAAAAATAATATAATAAATCTCAGTAGTTAGTTTTAGATAATAAATAAAAATTTTATCTGGTAATAATATAAAACTTTAGCAAAAATTGGTGCCAGCAGCTGCGGTTAAACCAAAAAAGTAAATAAGAATAATTTAGTTAAAAGTTATTTTGTACTTTAAAATTATAAATTAAATAACTTTAAATAGGTGAAATTAATAAAAATAATAATTGTTTTATAAAAAAAAAGTTTAATTAAGCTTTAAAAATAAAGATCTAAACCAGGATTAGATACCCTGTTATACTTTATTAAAATTAAAAATACTAGGGTAATAAATAGTTATCTTCTTTAAACTCAAAGGATTTGGCGGTATTTTAGTCTAGTTAGAGGAACCTGTGCTATAAACGACATTCCACGTAAAATCTTACTTAAATTTGTAAATCAGTTTGTATACCGTCATTATCAGATAACCTTGAAAAAGAAAGTTGTTAAAATAATAAATTGTTAGTATATTAGATCAAGGTGCAACTTATATTTAAGTTAGTCATGGGTTACAATAAATTTATATTTAAACGAATTGAAAATGAAATATTAGTATAAAGGTGGATTTAAAAGTAATAAAAAATTAATAAGGTTTTTTGATGATAGCACTAAAATATGTACACATCGCCCGTCGCTCTCATTTTTAAAGTGAGATAAGTCGTAACATAGTAGGTATACTGGAAAGTGTCCCTAGACAAAATAAAGCTTAAAAGATAAGCATTTCACTTACATTGGAATTTATGTTGTGCAAATCAATATATTTTGAAATTAAAATTTGTATAAAAAAAATATGAGAAAAATCTTAAATAAAAATAAATTATAGTGTTAATAAAAAAATAAATTACGATAGTGAAATAGTACTGTAAAGGAACATTGAAATAAATGAAAATTAAATTATAAAAAAGCAAAAATAAAATTTTGTACCTTGTGTATCAGGGAAAATCAAAATATTAAATATAGTTTTTATATCCCGAAATAAAAAGAGTTATTTTTAAATGTGAGTTATTGTAGTAAAATTATTTACAATTTAAAAATAGGAGTGATATGCTAAACGTTTTTTATAATATCTGGTTTTTTTAAAAATAAATTTAATTTAGACAACAATTTTAAATAAAATAAATTGTTGGTTAAGAGTTGGAGGGATAAGCTTCTAATTCAAATAAAAATTAAATATAAACTTTTAATACTTTAGTTTAAAATTAGGCTTAAAAACAGCAATATTAAAAAAACGTTTTAGTTTATAAAAAAAAAATAAATATTTATATAGTTTTATTAAAATAAAAAAAATTAGTAAAAAACAAAAAAAATTAGTTAAAATGATTTTATTAGTATAAATTAAACAATTTTAAAAAATTTTAAATTAAAGAAAAAAATAAATAAATTTAAGGTAATAACAAGGAATTCGGCAAAAATATTTTTGCCTGTTTATCAAAAACATGTCTGTATGGAAGATATATAAAGTCTGACCTGCCCACTGAGATATTAAAGGGCCGCGGTATATTAACCGTGCGAAGGTAGCATAATCATTAGTCTTTTAATTGAAGGCTGGTATGAATGGTTGAACAAAAAATAGTCTGTCTCGTTACTAAAATTAAAATTTGACTTTTAAGTAAAAAGGCTTAAATAATATAGAATGACGATAAGACCCTATAAAGCTTAATATTTAAAAAATAATTAATAACTAAAATTAAAAAATTGCTTATTTAGAAAATATTGTGTTGGGGCGACAAAAATAAAAATTGTAACTGTTTTTTATTTAAAACTTATAATAAAAGAAAAAATGGTCCTTTAATAAAGATTAAAAGATTAAGTTACTTTAGGGATAACAGCGTAATCTTTTTTAAGAGTTCGTATCGACAAAAAGACTTGCGACCTCGATGTTGAATTAAGAAATCCTTTTGGTGCAGCAATCAAAAAGGAAGGTCTGTTCGACCTTTAAATTCTTACATGATTTGAGTTCAGACCGGTGTAAGCCAGGTTGGTTTCTATCTTCTATAAAAATTTATATTTTTTTAGTACGAAAGGATCAAAAAATAAAAATAATTTTAATTAACCAGAATAAAAATAATAAAATTAAATATATTTAAAGGAAAATAAATTTGATATGCTAAGATTAATTATAATTTTAAATTATACTATTTTAATAATTTGTGTGTTAGTAGGTGTGGCTTTTTTAACTTTACTTGAGCGTAAAATTTTAGGATATATTCAAATTCGTAAAGGACCTAATAAAGTAGGGTATTTAGGGTTACTCCAGCCTTTGGCTGATGCAGTAAAATTATTTAATAAAGAGCAAAGAAGACCCACTATAAGAAACTTTTTACCTTATTATTTTTCTCCTATTATAACTTTGTTTTTGTCATTAATTATTTGAAGAGTAATACCGTATGAAATAAGAATGATTTCTTTTAGATTAAGAATTTTATTCTTTTTAGCATGCACAAGAATAGGTGTGTATACTATTATAAGAGCGGGGTGAGCCTCTAACTCTAAGTATGCATTGTTAGGAAGATTACGGTCAGCTGCGCAAACTATTTCTTATGAAGTAAGGTTAGCCTTGATTTTGCTAAGATTCGTGGTTTTAGTAGGAAGATTTGATTTTTTTTCATTTAGGGAATACCAAAAAGAAAGGTGATTTATTTTAATTGGGGGACCTTTAAGATGAGTGTGGTTTGTATCATGCTTAGCAGAAACTAACCGAACTCCGTTTGACTTCGCGGAAGGAGAGTCTGAGTTAGTGTCAGGATTTAATGTAGAATATAGAAGAGGAGGGTTTGCTTTAATTTTTATAGGAGAATACGCGAGAATTTTGTTTATGAGAATACTGTTTGCTTTAATTTTTATAGGAGGAGAGATTAGAAGAATACTGTTTTATGCCAAAGTAAGAATAATTTGTTTTATTTTTGTATGAATTCGAGGGACTTTACCTCGATTTCGTTATGATAAGTTAATAAATTTAGCCTGAAAAAGATTTCTCCCTGTAAGATTGAATTATTTAATATTTTTTATAGGATTAAAACTATTTTTAATAGTATTTATATTATAGTAAGTACTTATTTTAGAAAAAACTATTAGTAGAATCGAACTGCTTTAAAATGTTTTCAAAACATTTACTTTCCAAAAAGTTAAATAGTTATTTTAAAAGTTTATCTCATAAAATAAAAATTAAAGGGTTGATAAAATAAATGAAAAAATAAATAAAAGTTAAAATTTGGCCAGTAATAATATAAGGGTCCTCTACTGGTCGAGCACCAATTCAGGTTAATAAGTAAACTGTTGAAATTAAAGTTCAAAATAAAAATTTGTTAAAAGGGTAAAAGGATAGACTTCGAAATTTTCTTTTGTTAGTTAATGGTAAAATAAACAAAATAGCAATAGAAAAAACTAAAGCGATTACTCCACCTAGTTTATTAGGGATTGAACGAAGAATTGCGTAAGCAAATAAAAAATATCATTCAGGTTGAATGTGCGGGGGGGTAACTAAAGGGTTTGCTGGAATAAAATTATCTGGGTCTCCAAGCAAATAAGGAGAAAGTAAAGTTAAAAGAATAAGGGTAAAACCTAAAATAAAAAATCCTGCAATATCTTTAAAAGAAAAATAAGGGTGAAAAGAAATTTTATCCGCGTTATAAAAAACTCCTAAAGGGTTTGAAGAACCAGTTTGGTGTAAAAATAAAATATGAATTAAAGCAGCAGCTGCAATTAAAAAAGGAAGTAAAAAATGAAATGCGAAAAATCGAGCTAAAGTTGCGTTATCAACAGCAAACCCGCCCCAAAGTCATTGAACTATGTCTAACCCAATATAAGGAACGGCAGAAAGAAGATTAGTAATAACTGTAGCCCCTCAAAAAGACATTTGACCCCAAGGAAGAACATACCCTAAAAAAGCTGTGGCTATAACTAAAAATAAAATAATAACTCCTGTAAATCAAGTATGAATAAACCGATAGGATCCGTAATAAATTCCTCGGCCAATATGAGCATAAAGACAAATAAAAAAAAAAGAAGCCCCATTAGCATGAAATGTTCGGAGAAATCATCCGTAATTTACATCACGGCAAATGTGAGCAATTCTAGAAAAAGCAAGGTCAACATGAGCAGTGTAATGTATAGCTAAAAATAAACCTGTAACAATTTGGGTAATTAAGCATAACCCTAAAAGAGAACCAAAATTTCATCAAGTAGAAATATTTGAAGGAATTGGTATATCGATAAAAGCTCTGTTTAATAACTTTATTAAAGGATGAGTTTTACGAATAGGGAGAGTTAACATTAGTTTATAAATAAAATCGTAAAGGTCCTTGAAAATTGTTAGTGATTTTAACGGCAACAATTAAAGTTAAAAGTAAATAAAAAACTAAAAATAAAGTGCAGAGTATAATAGATGGGGCATAAACAAAAGAAGTTAAACCTTGGTTTGGTAATTGAGAAGAAAAATTTAATCAAAAATTATTAATACCAGTCGAGTTAACATAAAATATTAAAAAATCAGAAAATAAATAAAAAGCTAATGAAAAAATCCAAAAAACCCTAGTTAAAAAAAGAAATGAAAAAGATATTTTAAATATTTCGTTTGAAGCAAGGGAAGCAATATAAATAAATAAAACCAGTATTCCCCCTAAAAAAATCAAAAATAGGACATAAGAAAATCAAAATGTTAAATTAATTATACCTGAAGTTAAACAAATAAAACAAGTTTGAAAAAGTAAGGTTAATCCTATAGAAAGAGGGTGATTTGTTAATAAAAAGATTGAAGACAATAAAAAAGTAAGAGAAAAAGATACAAATAAAAAAAAAATATCAGAAAATAGTTTAAATAAAAAAAATATTAGTTTTGGAGACTAATGATAAAGTAATTTTTTTTTCTGATGTTTTAAATAAAAATATAATTTAGATTTACAAGACCTATGTTTTTGTTAAACTATTAAAACTAGCAATGATAAAATTTGGTTTTTTTTTGGTTCCTTTATTTATATGTGTAAGAGGGTTTATAATATTTGTGTCTAAACGAAAGCATTTATTAAATACTTTACTAAGACTAGAATTTATTATATTAAGAATTTTTTGATTATTAAGGATAGGATTAGTAAAAATCGGGTATGATATCTATTTTGTATTATTTTTTTTAACTTTTGCAGCTTGTGAAGGAGCTTTGGGATTATCTTTATTGGTTTCTATTGTGCGAACACACGGAAATGATTGCTTTAGAAATTTTAGAATTTTACAATGTTAAAATTTATTTTTGGTATTTTAATATTGATAACTTTAGTAAAAAAATGGTGATTTATCCAGCATTGAGTGTTTATTTTTAGATTCTGTTTTAGATTTTTATGTATACGGGAATTTTATTGTGTAAGAGAAAGAAGAATTTTAAATTTAGATAGCTTAAGATATATTCTTATTTTACTTAGATTTTGAGTTGTGGGATTATTAATAAGAGCTAGAATAAAAATCTATGACCAAGAAAATTTTAAAGAATTTTTTAATTTGGTAAGTTTAATATTGCTTTTACTTTTGATTTTGAGATTTAGGGCTAGAGACTATCTTTTGTTTTATATTAGATTTGAAGCGTCATTAATTCCTACATTAATATTGATTTTAGGTTGAGGATACCAGCCTGAGCGGGTGCAAGCAGGGATATACATATTATTTTATACTTTATTTGCGTCATTACCCTTATTAGTATCATTTCTAGGAATCTACAATGTTACAGGTAGATTAGTAGTTAGGGTAAATTTTAACATTGCCCAAGAAGAGTTTAGAAGAAGTATTTGGTATGTTTTTACTATTGTAGCTTTTGTAGTTAAGTTACCTTTATACATAGTTCATTTGTGACTCCCAAAAGCTCATGTAGAAGCTCCCGTAGCGGGATCAATAATTTTAGCGGGAGTTTTGTTAAAGTTAGGAGGATACGGATTAATCCGAGTTTTGATATTGTTCGAAAGAGTGAGAAAAAGATTATCTTGGTTTTGAGTAGGGCTCAGGCTTACGGGAGGAGTTATTGTGAGATTAATGTGTTTACGACAAGTTGATATAAAATCTTTAATTGCATATTCTTCTGTAGCACATATAAGGTTAGTTTTAAGAGGGTTGATAGTATTAGGAAGGTGAGGGTTAAACGGAGCCATTTTTGTGATAATTGGTCATGGGCTATGTTCATCAGGACTATTTTGTATTGCAAATATAGTTTACGAACGTCTAGGAAGGCGAAGTATATTAGTAAATAAAGGATTATTAAGATTTATACCTAGAATAAGGTTATGATGGTTTTTATTAAGAGTAGGAAATATAGCAGCTCCCCCGAGACTAAATTTATTAGGCGAAGTAAGATTAATTATGAGAGTGGTAAGATGAAGAAAAGTTTCTTTAGTTATAGTTGGGTTATTATCTTTTTTTAGGGCAGCGTATAGATTATATATATTTTCTTTAAGACAACACGGAAATTACTATAATTGTGTTTATTCATGTTGTTCAGGCAAAGTGCGTGAATATTTAGTCTTGATATTGCATTGACTGCCTTTAAATATAATTATTTTAAACAGAAGGGTAATAGTTTATTGTTTAAGTAGTTTAAAAAAAAATAAAGGTTTGTGGAACCTTAGATATAATAGTTTATTTTAGACCGTGATTTGGACCGTTATATTACATTTAAGAAGAATAATTTTTCTCTTAGTATTAAGAATAATATGTATTTTTGTTTCTTTTGTATTTTTAATAAATAATTCGATGATTTTTGTAGAATGAGGAATTATTAACTTAAACTCAGTAAGAATTGTAATAACTTTAATTTTAGATTGGATATCTATAATATTTTTAAGATTTGTAAGTTTTATTTCTTCTATAGTTTTATTTTATAGGAGAGATTATATAAAAATAGATAAAAATTTCAACCGATTTATATATTTGGTGTTAGCTTTTGTTTTGTCAATAAGATTTTTAATCCTGAGGCCCAATTTAATTAGAATTTTACTAGGGTGAGATGGGTTAGGGCTAACTTCTTATGCTTTAGTTATTTATTACCAAAATGAGAAATGTTCAAACGCTGGGATATTAACAGCATTGTCAAATCGAATTGGAGATGTAGCTATTTTACTGAGAATCTCGTTAGTATTTAGTTTTGGGGGATGAAATTTTGTGTTTTGGATAAGTCTATTTCCAAGAAACCAAAACTTCAGGATTATTATATTTCTTGTGGTTTTAGCCGGCATGACAAAAAGAGCACAAATTCCATTTTCTGCTTGGCTTCCAGCCGCTATAGCGGCACCGACCCCAGTGTCAGCTTTGGTTCATTCTTCAACTCTAGTAACAGCAGGGGTTTACTTGTTAATTCGGTTTAGTGCAGCTATTGATAGATCAAATATACGGTTAGCTTTATTTTTAATTTCCTGTGTAACTATATTTATGGCAGGATTAGGGGCTAATTTTGAATATGATTTAAAAAAAATTATTGCTTTATCAACTTTAAGACAATTGGGTGTTATAATAAGAATTTTAGCTCTAGGGTTTAGAGAATTAGCTTTTTTTCATTTATTGACACATGCTTTGTTTAAAGCTTTATTATTTATATGTGCTGGCGTGATTATCCATAACATAAAAGATTACCAGGACATCCGCTCAATAGGGGGATTAGCAAAACAAATGCCTTTAAGAAGAATATTAATAATATTAGCAAATTTATCATTATGCGGAACTCCGTTTTTAGCTGGGTTTTACTCAAAAGATTTAATTTTAGAGATTTCTTTTATAGGCCCAACAAGTATAGTTGGAGTTTTTATATATATTTTGTCAACTGGCTTGACAGTATGCTATACAGGGCGTTTAGTGTACTACTTAATAAGAAGAATTTTTAGGGTAGAAAGGTTGCACAGAATTAGAGATGAATCCTACATTATAAATAATCCTATAATAAGGTTAAGATTAGGGGCCGTAACAAGAGGGGCCGTTTTATCATGGTTAATTTTTCCATTCCCTTGAATGATTTGTTTGAGCGCAAGGTTTAAACTTATCGCTTTGGTAATTAGTATTATAGGAGGAGGGTTAGGATATTTAATAAATTTATTAGGAGAACTAAATTTGTTAAAAAGATTAGATTTCTATAAACAAGTAAGATTTTACGGCTCGATATGGTTTATACCTTTATTATCAAGATGATGGGTAAGAAAAAAAATTTTAAATATTTCAAAAAAATACCAAAAATCAGGAGATTATGGGTGGTACGAGTTTTATGGGGGACAAGGGGTGTTTAAATGAGTGATAAATAAATCAGGGTTTGTCCAAATACTGCAGGACAATAGCCTTAAAGTGTATATAATAATATTTTTAGTTTGAGTAATCGGGCTTATATGTTTAATTTAAAATTCTTATAGCTTATAAAGAGTATAGCTTTGAAGATGCTAAGGAGATTAAAAATCTGAGAATAAACACTTTTAAAAGAAATTCTTTAGTTTTACGATGAAATTGTAATGTGTTTATTTACACTATAATAGTAAGAAATTTAAACGGAGTTTAACCGCTTGAGAAAAAAGTTAGAAGCTTATTCTTTACCTAAAATTTCCTTAACTAGAAATAAATTCATTAATATCATTAACAGTGATAGGCCTCTATTTGGCTTTAGCTAAGTAAACGAGGGGGTGAGCCAAAGTTCAGGTCGAAACTGAATGCAAATTTCGCTTCTCATTTATATAAGATTAACTTAAGAAGTACTTTTTGAGTGCAAGTCAAAGGTCATAGTTGACTATAATCCTGAAATTAAAAGGAAATTATGAAGCTCAATCAAGAGCCCCTTGATTTCATTCATGAAACAGACCTAATAAGAGAATAAATAAAAAAATAATACTAGTAAAAGATCAGCTCAAAATATTGGAAGAAGATAAGATAATGGGTAAAGGTAAAAGAAGAGTAATTTCTACATCAAAAATTAAAAAAATAAGAGCAATAAGAAAAAATCGTAGAGAAAAAGGCAAACGAGCGGTTCCTTTTGGGTCAAACCCGCACTCAAAAGGAGAAGTTTTTTCTCGATCAGAGATAGTTTTTTTTGAGATGAATGAAGTAATAAGTATTAAAATAGAGGAGAAAAAAAAAGTAATAATAAAAAAATAAATAAGAGATAAAATTATTTTTTCTAAATTTAGACTTTTTGGTTGGAAGCCAAATATACTTATTATATTAAAAAAATAAAGACTTAACCCCCTCATCAATAAATTGAGATATAAAGAAATAATCAAACTACATCAACAAAATGCCAATATCAAGCGGCAGCTTCAAAACCAAAATGGTGAAAAGCGGAAAAATGGTAGCTACAAAGGCGAAGAAAACAAATAAATAAAAAAGAGGTGCCAATTAAGACGTGGAATCCATGAAAACCGGTAGCTACAAAAAAAGTAGCTCCATAAACAGAGTCGGCGATAGAAAATGAGGCTTCAAAGTATTCTATAGCTTGCAAAGCTGAAAAATAAATTCCTAAAATGACTGTAATAAACAAACCTTGAATAGCTTGAGTTAAATTTGCTTCTATAATAGCGTGATGGGCCCATGTGACAGTAACACCTGAAGCGAGAAGAATAGCTGTGTTTAGTAAAGGAATTTGTAAAGGGTTAAACGTTAAAATTCCAGAAGGAGGTCAGTAACTCCCAATTTCTACAGTTGGGGATAAACTTCTATGAAAAAAAGCTCAAAAAAATCTGAAAAAAAATAAAACTTCAGAGGCGATAAATAAAATTATTCCTCACCGAAGTCCAATAGTAACAATGTGTGTATGTAAGCCTTGAAAAGTTCCTTCTCGGGTGATATCTCGTCACCATTGGATTATAGTTAAAATTACGCCTAAAATACCTAAAAAAAATAAATCTGGGTTAAATTGGTGAAATCATTTAATTAAACCTGAAGTTAATATTATAGCTCTAATAGAGGCGGTTAAAGGTCAAGGGCTTAAATCAACTAAATGATAAGGATGATGGTTATGGGATGTCATTAGTTAACTTCACTAGCATACAGAGTAGCTAAAACTGCAAAAACGTAAGATTGAATAATTGCAACAGCAGCTTCAAGAGTTAATAAAAGAATTTGAGCAAAAATTAATAAAGAGAGAATAGAGATAGATACAAGTGAACCAGTATTACCAAGTAAAGTTAATAAAAGATGACCAGCAATTATATTAGCAGCTAAGCGAATAGCCAAAGTTCCAGGGCGAATAATATTTCTAATAGTTTCAATTAAAACTATAAAAGGCATAAGTAAAGAAGGGGTTCCTTGAGGAACTAAATGAGAAAATATATGTTGGGTATTATTATATCAACCAAAAACTATAAAAGCTAACCATAACGGAAAAGCTAAAGATAAAGTAAAAGCTATATGGCTAGAACTGGTAAAAACATAGGGGAGAAGACCTAAAAAATTATTATACAGAATTAAAGAGAATAAAGAAACAAAGATGATTGAAACCCCTAAAGCAGAAGGGCCTAAAAGTAGCTTAAACTCTTTATGTAAAGTAAATGAAATAAAAGATCAAGTGGTAGATCAACGTGAAGGTATAACTCAAAACAGAAAAGGAGTAATAAACAGTCCTAATAGAGCAGATAATCAGTTTAAAGATAAAAAGAAAATAGAGGATATAGGGTCAAAAACTGAAAATAAATTAGTTATCATTTTCACAAAAAAGATGATTTATGAGAAGGAAAAATATGAAAAATATTTTTTTGAACTGGAAATAAAAAGTATGTTAGAGATAAAAATAAAGAGAAAACTAAAGAAAAAAAAAGAAATAAAAAAAATCAGAAAAGTGGGGCTATTTGAGGAATAGAAAAATAATACATAAGTAATAATTTAAGCATGACAAGCTTATGTTTTTAAACTAATTTTTCTTGCAAGAAGTAGGTGTTAACCAACTATAATAAATTTAAAAGATTTATACTTACTTTCAGTCATCTGGCATAGTAGTTAGTGCGAAGAAATTCAGTTTAAAAAGTTATTAGCCGGGATTGCTTCAATAACAATAGGTATAAATCTGTGATTAGCTCCGCAGATTTCAGAGCATTGACCAAAAAAAAGACCTGGGCGATTAATAAAAAAGCTTACTTGGTTCAATCGCCCTGGAATTGCGTCAGCTTTTACACCCAGGGCGGGTACAGTTCATGAATGGATAACATCAGCGGCTCTAATTAACACTCGAATTTGAGTGTTAATAGGAAGAATAGTACGGTTATCAACATCTAAAAGTCGAAAATTTGAAAAATTTAATTCATTAGTAGGGAGTATATATGCGTCAAATTCAAGGTCTAAAAAATCAGAGTATTCATAAGATCAATATCATTGGTGGCCAATTGTTTTTAGAGTGATTGAGGGAGAGTTTACTTCATCTAAAAGGTATAAAAGACGTAATGAGGGTAAAGCAATACAAATTAAAATAATAGCAGGAAGAACGGTTCAAATAATTTCAATTGTTTGGCCTTCCAAAAGGAAACGGTTAATTAATTTGTTAAAAAAAAGAGAAGTCATTATATAGCCTACCATTCTTGTAATTAAAATCAAAATTACTATAGTATGGTCGTGAAAAAATGTTAGTTGCTCTATTAAAGGAGAAGTGCTATCTTGGAATCCTAAATAATTTCATGTTGCCATTTATTCTAAAAGAAATATAATTTCATATTAAGAGCTTAAATCTTAAGCAATTTGTCTGCCATTTTAGATTCTAAAAGAAGAAATTCTTCATATTAAGAGCCTAAATCTTAAGCAATTATCTGCCATTTTAGAAGTTAGAAGAAATTAAAGGAATCTCAGAGTATCTGTGATCAGCCGGAGGAAGAAAATGATGCCACTCTAAAGATGAAGATAAAAATAAAGAAAAAATGATAGGACGGGAAGATACAAAAGCTTCTCAAACAATAATTACAAATCCTAAAACTGCTAATAAAGAGATAGTAGAGCCAATAGATGATAAAATATTTCATCTTGTGTAAGCATCAGGATAATCTGAGTAACGTCGAGGTATGCCTCTTAACCCTAAAAAATGTTGAGGGAAGAAGGTAATATTTACTCCTCTAAATATAATAAGAAAATGAGTTTTCAATCACTTAGGATTAAGAGAAAGACCGGTGAATAAGGGAAACCAGTGAGTGATCCCTGCAAAAATGCCAAAAACAGCTCCTATAGATAAAACATAGTGAAAATGTGCAACTACATAATAAGTGTCATGGAGAATAATATCTAATGAAGAATTAGCTAAAACTACACCAGTTAAACCCCCTACAGTAAAAAGAAAAACAAACCCAAAAGCCCATAAAAGAGAAGGGCTGTAATTTAACTGGGTGCCATGAAGTGTGCCTAGTCATCTAAAAATCTTGATACCTGTGGGTACCGCAATAATTATTGTCGCAGAAGTGAAATAAGCGCGGGTATCTACATCTATTCCTACCGTAAATATATGGTGAGCTCAAACAACAAACCCTAAAATACCAATCGCTAACATGGCGTAAATTATACCTAAAGTACCAAAAGCTTCTTTTTTCCCGGACTCTTGGCTAATAATATGGGAAACCATCCCAAAAGCTGGGAGAATAAGAATATAAACCTCTGGGTGACCAAAAAATCAAAATAAGTGTTGGTAAAGAACAGGGTCTCCGCCCCCAGCAGGGTCAAAAAAAGAAGTATTTAGGTTACGATCAGTAAGGAGTATGGTAATAGCCCCTGCTAAAACAGGAAGAGAAAGAAGTAAAAGAATAGCAGTAATAAAAACTGATCAAACAAACAAAGGCATTCGGTCTAAAGTTATACCGTTAGCTCGTATATTAATAGATGTAGTAATAAAATTTACTGCTCCTAAAATAGAAGAAGCTCCTGCGATATGGAGAGAAAAAATTCCTAAGTCTACTGAAGCCCCTGCGTGTGCGATTCCGGCGGCCAACGGAGGATAAACCGTTCATCCTGTGCCGACACCTCTTTCAACTATTCCTCTAGATAAAAGAAGAGTTAAAGAGGGAGGTAGAAGCCAAAATCTTATATTGTTTATACGAGGAAATGCTATATCAGGAGCACCTAATATTAAAGGAACTAATCAATTTCCAAATCCCCCAATTATAATAGGTATTACTATGAAAAAAATTATAACAAAAGCGTGGGCTGTTACTACAACATTGTAAATTTGGTCGTCTCCAATAAGTCTGCCAGGTTGGCCTAACTCAGCACGAATAATAAGTCTTAAAGCTGTGCCTACTATGCCGGCTCAAGCTCCAAAAATAAAGTATAAAGTCCCAATGTCCTTATGGTTAGTAGAAAATAGTCATCGTTGCGTAGGATAAAATGGCTGATTTAGGCGGTAAACTGTAAATTTACTTATGAGATTACTCTCTTTTATTAAGGTTCTATAGTATAAAAATTACGTTAGATTGCAAATCTAGAAATATTTAAAATTTAGGACTTAAGATTTAAGAATATTTCTTAATTATAGCTTTGAAGGTTACGAGTTTTTTTAACTTAAAATCTTAGACAATTAAAATAAGAGAAGGAAAAAATAAACCTGAGAAATTTAAAAAAATTAAAAATGAAGAAGTAGAAGGTAAAGGTTTAATTAAATAAAAAATTTTGGAAGAAGAAAATAAAAAGGACCTAATTGCAACTCTAATGTAGTAATAAAGAGTAGATAAAGCAGAAATAAGAAGAATAATTAAAAGAAAGATTATATTTTGATTAATTATTTCTTGGATAAGAATTCACTTAGGGATAAAACCAGTAAAAGGGGGAAGACCTCCTAATGATAAAAAAGAAAATAAAAGAATTATTTTATTTGAAGAAGAAAAATTTATTTTAAAAACAAGATTAGAAATATGAAAAGCTTGGCTAAAATGAAATAAGGAAATAATAGAAAAAGAAATAATACTGTAAAAAAAGAAATAAAGAATTCATAAAGAATCTCTTAAAATTATGGCAGTTAATAACCAAGATATGTGGTTAATAGAAGAATAAGCTAAAAGCTTGCGTAAAAGAGTTTGGTTAAATCCCCCAATAGCCCCGAACAAAGCTGAAAAAAAAATAGTAATTAAAAAAAAATTGTTTGCAAAAATCGAAGAAGAAAGTAAAGTATAAGATAAAAGGGTTAATGGGGCAATTTTTTGTGTAGTTATAAGTAAAGCAGCTTGGAATCAAGACAAACCTTGTATAACGGTTGGGAACCAAAAATGGAAAGGGGCAGCTCCTGCTTTTAAAAAAAGAGAGCATGAGATAAGAATAGAAGAGTAAAAAGGAGAGATTAAAAGTATAGTAGCTGCCAAAATTAAAATAGAAGAAGCAAAAGCTTGAATTAAAAAGTATTTCAAAGCTGATTCAGAGGAATATTGTTCTTTTTTAAAAGAAATCAATGGAATAAAAGACAGTAAATTCAGCTCAAGACCAATTCAAGCAGTAAACCAAGAAGAAGAAGAAATAGCTAAAAAAATTCCTAAAAAAGAGGAAAATAAAAATAAAATATTTGCTGAATTAAAAAAAATTAAAAAGAGAATTAATTCATTTATGGGGTATGAACCCATTAGCTTAAAATTTAGCTTATCTTTTTGCTTATAAGATTTTGGGAACGGTAAATGGGGTAAAAATCTGAATAAAATAGGAAGTTATAATAAACAAAAATTTGTTTAAAAAAGGAAAGCTAAGTGTTAAAATATTTAAGGTTGCCGCAATAATATTAAGGTGAGAGAAAAAAGATAACTAAAATTTTGGTAGTCAAAAATAAAACAAAATTTGGGGAAAATAAGAAGAACCTATAAAAAAGAGGTTAGGGTTAAATACACGAAAGTAGGAGTAGTAAAATAGTTTTAAAAAAGTGGTAAAAATTTTAGGTAGCTAGGCTAAAACAAAATATGAGGGTAAAGAAAAAATTTTCAAAG